GGGGGGAAAAGTAGGACTAGTTTTAGCCTGTATTGGTTAGGGTTTAATGGGGGGGGGTACATAGTAGGCTAAGTATGTGTATGGGGGCTTTCTTATACAATAGATATGTACTAGCATATGGTACAATACCTGTTATTTTAGGTTAATGTAATAAAATATCTGTTTTCTCTTTAATAAGGGTGCTGTTATTGCTGTTGGTTTTGGGTTATATAATTTGGGTTATTAAAAGCTAGTATTTAGTGGGTTGTTGGGAAGAAGGGTTAGTTTTAGTTTGTATTGATTGGTTTTAATGTGGATTATGTAGATTAAATATATGTTATTTATGGGGGGCTGTATGGGGGGGCTTATATGTCTGTTTAGGTTATTATAGTAGGTGGTTGTTTTAAGGGTTATAATTTAAGCTTTTAAAATTTGTTATTGTTAAGGAAGCTTGGCTTACTTTAACAGCTTCAGTGTTATGTTATAATTTAACTACCTTAACTTAAAAAGATAAAAATAGGGCAGCAAGAAAGAGAGCAAATAGTGTTATTATGATTATTCCGATAACAGTGATTAGTTGTCTTTGTCATAGTTGATTTCTTTTAGTTATTTGTTTGTTTAAATTAAATATTCCTTGGCCTCCAAAAATCTCTATTCACCCAAAATCTAGGGTTTTAGTTATGGATCTTCCTTTTAGGGAGTTAAAGTTTATTATGGGGGCTGAAGAAGTTCAGGTTAGGAATCATATTGTTGTTAGGAAATGGGATAGGGGGGTTGAATGGGAGTTTTGTGGGTATAATGAGGGGGCTCATATTATAAGGGCTGTTATGGCGCCGGTGGTAATAAGGGCAGGCACTAGAAGTTTTAGTGGTTGGGGTAATAGGATATTAGTGTTTAGATTTACAAGAAAAGAGTAGAAGGCAGCACCTCTTAAAATGGCACCAAGTGTGAGGATTGTAATTGGGAGAATTGTTAGGGGGGTTTCTTCTATTTTTGTAAGCTTTCATGGGAGGGGTTTATTGATGGATCATGTTGATGCAATTAGAAGGCGAAAAGAGTAGATGATTGTGAATAAGGTGGCAATTAAGGAGATAAGGAGTATTAGGAAATTTGAGGAGGTAATTATGGATTCCAAAATTATATCTTTAGAGTAGAAGCCTGCTAGAAAGGGGGCCCCACAAAGGGAGAGCGAGCAGATATTTAGAGCTACTATTGAGAATGGGGCTGATTTTCACATGTTAGAGAGTATACGGATGTCTTGGTATCCTTCAGAGTTGTGAATTAGTCTGCCTGCTGAAAGAAAGAGGGTTGCTTTGAAAAGGGCGTGGGTGTATAGGTGGAAAAGTGCTAGGAGGGGGTAGCCTAGAGCAGCAGCTGCTATTATAACGCCTAATTGGCTGAGGGTGGATAGGGCAATAACTTTTTTTAAATCGTTTTCTAGGGTTGCACCAATTCCTGCTATTAGTATTGTTATGGTAGCTATAAAGAGAAGGGAGTTAAATAGAAGAGGGATATTGAGGTTATAGATTGTAGGGTAGAACCGGATTAGTAAGTAGACTCCGGCGGTTACTAGGGTTGAGGAGTGAACTAGGGCTGATACTGGGGTTGGGGCTGCTATTGCAGCCGGGAGTCAGCTTGAAAAGGGGGCTTGGGCTCTTTTAGTTATAGCTGCAATAATAACAAATAAAGCAATAAAGACTATTAAAGGTTGTGAGGTTTGAATGTCATTAATATTTCAGTGCCCCTGGATTATTAAGAGTCCAATTGTCATTAGAAGTATGGAGTCCCCGATTCGATTTATTAGAACGGTAATTATTCCTGCTCTTAATGATTTTTTTCTTTGATAATAAATTACTAGACAAAAGGAGGTTAGTCCTAATCCGTCTCATCCTACTAAAAGGGAGATTAGATTTGGAATAAAGATGAGGAGGTTTATTGAAATGACAAAAAGGAGAAGAAGTCAAAAGAATCGACTATAAGCTTTGTCGTGGTCTATATAATCTAGAGAAAATAGCATAACATTGGAGGAGATTAGGCAGACGACTCTGGCAAAGCTAAGGCTGATAGGGTCTAAAAGGATGGTGGCTTCAATGGGGGCTGAATTGAGAAAAGTAATTTCTCAGGAGGAAATTAAGGTAGTTTGTGTTGAGGAGAGATTAATAAATAGGCTGAAAAATAGTGTTGCAGAGAGTATGAGGAAAACCCTAAAGGTATATCCTAGTCGTTGTTTTAGCATAATAAAATAAAGTGAATTTATTTTTGAGACCACAACTCAATGTTTTATTTAAACTAATTTTATGGGTTGGTGAATTTATAAGACTAGGAATTGAACCTATCTTAGGATTTCAAAAATCCTTATGCGCCTTACATTATCTTATAGTATAATTATCTTATTAGAATAGGGGTTTTTAAGAGGATTACATTTCCTGGGATAACATGAAGGGCGGCATTGAGGTAGGTCGTATAGGCAGGGTTGGTTGGGGATTTTAGGTGTTTTGAGGTTGTGCCGTGTTGGGATGAGGTAAAGAGGAAGAGGGTATAGGCTGCGGCAAGGAATCTTAGTGCTCCGGCAATTAGGCCTAATTTGAAGTTAAGAAAAAATCTTGAGGAGAAAAGGCTTAATTCTGCTAAGAGATTAAGTGAGGGGGGCGCGGCTATATTTATGGCGGATATAAGGAATCATCAGAGGGTTAGTGATGGGAGGCTTGTAATGCCCCCTTTACAGAGATAGATTCTTCGGGTTCTTGTTATTTCGTAGTTTGAATTAGCTAGTATGAAGAGTCCTGATGAGGCAAGTCCATGGGAAATTATTATTATTATTGCACCTTGCGCTCCTCATGAGGAGAGAGAGCAGATTCCAGAGAGCATAAACCTTATATGTCCGACAGAGGAGTATGCAATAAGGGATTTTATATCTGTTTGTTGAAGGCAGATGAAGCTTGCTAGAAGCCCCCCCCACAAAGAAATGAACGAGAGAATTAGAAGTAAAGGGACTTTTGGGATTATAGTGTTTGGTGCTACTCGAATTAAGCCATATCCTCCAAGTTTTAAAAGAATTCCTGCTAAGATTATTGAGCCTGCTACAGGGGCTTGAACATGGGCTTTGGGGAGTCAAAGGTGGAAGCCAAACATTGGAAGTTTTACTAAAAAGGCTATAAATAGCCCGTATAATAGAAGAATAGAGTGGGTTCTTAGGTGAGCGGCGGAGAGTTGTGTATTAAAGAGTAGGTTAGATTGCGGGATTGATTTGGAGAGGTGGATAAGTGCAATAAGTAGTGGTAGTGAGGCTGTTACAGTATAAATTATAAAATAACGTCCAGCTTGAACACGCTCTGGTTGATAGCCTCAAGTTAGGATTAGGCTGAGAGTGGGAATAAGAGATAGTTCAAAAAGAATAAAGAAATATAGTATTTTGTTAGTTATGAAGGCTAAAATGAGGGTTGTGGTTAGAAGGAGAATTAGAGAGGTGAAGATGTGGGAGTTTCTTTTTGTGAGAAGGACAGAGCGTTGGCTTGATAAAATTATTAAGGAAGCAATTCATATTGTTAGGATAATTAGTGGGAGATTAAAGGAGTCTAGAGTAATAGTTTCTTTGCAAAGATAAGTTAATGTGAGGGTAGGATAAATTAGTATTATAATGAGAAAAGTAAGGATTGATGTTAATCATATTTTAAAATTTCAAGATTCTTTAAATTTTTTGGAAGGTAGAATTCCTAATAGGGATGGGGCAATAATGGCTAATATTTGAGAATGTGGGAGGCGGAGATGTAGTCATTTCCGGTGGTTCGAAGAATTGTAACTAGGAGGCCTAGTCCTATAGCTGCTTCACAGGCGCTGAAAGTTATAAATACAAGTAGGAAGTGTCTTCCGATATTTGTGACTTTGGAGGTAAGAATGGCCATAAAGAGGATTATAATGGAAAAGGTTTCTAGGTATAGGAGTACATTGAGGAAATGGTTTTTTTGTACTAGTATTCTTATAATAGGGAGGGTTACAAGGAAGGAGATTATAGTAGTGGTGAGTCTCAAGTTATCCATATGGTTTTATGGTGGAATAGGTATTATGCTTAGGGCTTAATAAATTATTAAATGAATTGAACATTTTTTATGTGTTTTCAAAACACATTATCCCACGAGAATAATTAGGTTGAGATGGTGAGATTTCAGGTTTTTATTATTGCGGTATTTAGGGGGAAGTATAGAAAATAAGAGATAGTAAAGATTTTTCCGATGTCTTCGTAGGGGGCTTCTACTGGGCATATTCCGATTCAAGTAAGAATAATAAAAGATACTACAAAATATCAAAATAAAAATTGATTAGGCGTGTGAAATGCTATTCTTCGAATTTGTCTTAGATGAATAAGGGGAAGAAGAAAAAGAACAAAAATGGAGGCCGCTAAGGCAATGACTCCCCCTAATTTATTTGGAATTGATCGTAAGATTGCATAGGCAAAGAGGAAATATCATTCGGGTTGAATGTGGAGGGGGGTAACTATTGGATTAGCAAAAATAAAATTTTCTGGGTCAATAAGATAGTTAGGAAAAAGTAGGGAGATGAAGAGGGCAGCAAAAATTAGCATTATGAAACCAACGCAATCTTTTACTGTATAGTAGGGATGAAAGCTTACTTTGTCGGTGTCTCTATTGATTCCTAGTGGGTTGTTGGAGCCAGATTGGTGTAGGAAAAGAAGGTGAATTATTCTTATTATAATAAGAATAAATGGAAGGATGAAGTGAAAGGCGTAGAATCGTGTGAGTGTTGCTGCATCAACGGCAAATCCCCCCCAAACTCATTGGACTAGGTCATTTCCGATGTATGGAACAGCAGAAAGAAGGTTTGTAATAACTGTTACCCCCCAAAAAGATATTTGTCCTCAAGGAAGAACGTATCCTACGAAGGCTGTAGCTATGGTGAGGAAAAAGATTATTACTCCAATTCTTCAGGTATGAACATGTAAGTAGGAGCCATAATAGATGCCACGACCTATATGGCAATACATGCAAATAAAGAAAAGGGAGCCTCCGTTGGCATGAAGGGAGCGAAGAAGTCAGCCATAGGAGACGTCTCGTGTAATGTGGGTAACAGAGGAGAAGGCAAGGGAAATATCTGGAATATAGTGTATGGCTAGAAATAGCCCTGTAATAATTTGAATTACTAGGCATAGACCTAAGAGGGAGCCAAAGTTTCATCAAATTGAAAAGTTTCTTGGGGAGGGAAGGTCAATGATTGTATTATTAGTGATAGATAGAATTGGATTTGTTTTTCGGTAGGGGCTATGCATAAGTGAATGGGCGTATGGGGGCTTTAAAGATAAAGCAAATTTTAACTACGGCAATTAGTACAATAAATAGAATAATTGCTAGGGTTCATAAAAGGGGTAAGTTGATTTGTTGAAAAATCTGTTCAATTCCGCCTCTTCAAAGGGCGCTTGTTTTTTCTGGAAAGGGGGATTGGGTAGGAGTAATTGAGGAAAGTGAGGGGGGCCTTAATAAGGCTGTTAAGGCTATAAGTGTGGCATTAACAGAAAAAGCAAATAATACTGGGTGGGTGTCTCAGTGGATTATATTGGGGATTAGGGCCCTGACGTAGGCAAAAAGGACCAACATGCCTCTAATAAAAACTAGGAATAGGGCGTAGGCAAAAAGGGTAAAAAAGGATAGGGCTGTTAGAAGGCTGATTATGAGTCTAAGGATAAGAAGAGATATGGTAAGAATTAAGGGTTGAGTTGCAGCTACTATGAAGGCGGGGGCTATAGAGATTATGGAGATAATGATTGCAAGAGACATGTCACTCCATGAAATTTCTTTCAATCTTAAACTTCCAAAGTTTATATTTTTTAAACTATAGAATGGGTTTGATGTGGGGGAAGGGGAAATATATTAGGCGGGTTGGGTTAAAAAAAGAAGGGCTCTAATGATTATTAGGAGACCTAGGCTAAACGGGAGGATTATTTTTCATGTAATTATTATTAGATAATCATAACGTAGGCGGGGATATGAGGCCCGCAGTCAGATGAATATGAAGCAGAACCCTATTGCTTTAGCGGTTAAGATTAAGTCTGAGTCAGTAATTCAGATACTTGTTCCTCCCAAAAAAAATAAGGCTATAATTATTCTTATTAGAATAATGTTGGCATATTCTGCGAGGAAGATAATGGCAAAGCCCCCCCTTGAATATTCAACATTGAACCCAGAAACTAATTCGGATTCTCCTTCGGCAAAGTCAAAGGGGGCGCGGTTAGTTTCTGCTACGGAAATTATAAATCAGGAGTAAGCAGCTGGTATAAATAGAAGAGTTATTCAGACTGTGGAGAAAGTGGCATTAATTTTTTCTAGATTAAATGAGAGGGCTAGAATAGTGGGGGCTAGGACTACAAGTACCATGGTAATTTCATATGAGATGGTTTGGGCGATGCCTCGTAGGCCGCCTAAGAAAGCATATTTTGAGTTAGAGGTCCAAGCTAATAACAAAGTGCTGTATACGGATAGTCTTCTTACACAAATAAAAAAAATTAATCCAGAAGAGATGAAAAATAGCTTGGATTGGGTGGGAAAGAGGGTTCAGAGAAGAAGGGCAGCAGCTAGCCTAAATAAGGGGAGTAGAATAAAGGTTTTTTTGTTAGTTGGGGTTGGGTGTGTGTATTGTTTGGATAGAAGTTTTACGGCGTCAGCTATGGGCTGGAGTACGCCCGAGAAGCTGACTTTATTGGGCCCCTTTCGGAGCTGAAAATATCTTAGGCCTTTTCGTTCGAATAATGTAAAAAAAGCTACTGCTGCTAATACTAATAATAGGGAGAAGCCCCAGATGGTCAATGACATTATCAATAAAAAGGGGACTTTTATATTTAAGGCTTAAACTTAGTGCACTATTCTGCCATATTGATAGGATTTTGCTTAATGATTAATAATAACCATGGACCGATTCTAAGTCGGGCGCACTATTCTGCCAATTAAGCTTGGTTTATTATAGGTCTTATTTGTAGAGGAAATAAATTATTTAACTATCCCGGTCCTTTCGTACTAGGGATTGGGCTTTAGTAAAAAGATAGAAGCCAACCTGGCTTACGCCGGTTTTAACTCAGATCATGTAAGGATTAAATAGTCGAACAGACTATCTGCTAAGGCGGCTGCGCCTTAGGGAGGCCTTAGTCCAACATCGAGGTCGCAAACTTTTTTGTTAATTAGAACTTTCAAAAAAAATAACGCTGTTATCCCTGTGGTAATTTATCTAATGGACAAAAATAATTATTAAGATGTTTTGGGTCGTAGATTTATTGAATTAAAAGGAAAGGAGGGTTTATTACTCCTGTGTCGCCCCAACAAAAGTAGCAGGGGATTTTAATAATTTCTGTACTAAAACTCAGCAGGGTCTTTTCGTCTTTTAAGTATATTAATGCTTCTTCACATTAAGATTAATTTTTTTTTTTATGAAGGAGACAGTTAAGCTTCGTTTAGCCTTTCATACTAGTTTTTAATTAAAAAACAAATGATTATGCTACCTTCGCACGGTCAAAGTACCGCGGCCATTAATCAAAATTGACATTGGGCAGGCCTTACTCTATAGGGGGGCATAGAGAGATGTTTTTGGTAAACATTCGAAGCTTAGGATTGCCGAGTTCCTTCTTCATATTTTATTAAGATATTGTGGATGTAGTTAACACCTTGTTAATTAATTTTGGTGTTTGTGGTAAAATCAATACTCATTTTAACATTAATAGGAGACAGGTTAAGTTTTTGGTTAAGAATTAATGTAAGATTAGAGAAGGCTTAGATAAATTTAAGTTTAGATAAAGGTGAAATTTAAAACAAACTCTTTAGGTAGATAATTTTAATCTTACTTTCCTTTGAATTTATATGGGCTGTCTTTTATTGGCCGTAAGAGCTTACCCCTTACGGGGGTGGGTTTATATGGGGTGCATATAAAACAAGTATTTAAGTACTTTTATTAATTAACTAGCTAACATAAGGTGCGGGAAGCATTTCACATCTACATTAAAATAGGGGACTTCTTTACAACGAAGTCCATTTTATAATGTAGCTCACAGGCTTATTTCTAGAGATTATTTATTTAATTTCTTCTTGTTAAATCATGATGCAAAAGGTACAAATTTCGTTTTTCTTTTTATTATTTGTGGGGGTTTCTTTGCAGAGAGGGTAGGGGTGAGTAGTTTTAATTAGTTTTCTTTTGTATACTTAGAATTTGAAGGGTTTTGTAGGTGGGGAGGGTTGGATGAGGAAATACCAATAATGTAAAATAAGTTTATAACTTCCTATTCTTTGTAAGAGAATTGCACTAATGTGCTATATTTTATATGGCAGAGGCAGTTTCCACTACATCTACTATGTTACGACTTATCTTAAAGGTGAGTTAAGAGCGACGGGCGATATGTGCATATTTTAGAGCCAGTTCATAATGCTATGCTATTATCAAAATTACTTTTAAGTCCGCTTTGGTCCCCCTGTTTAAAGGGGGAGTTCAATAACTGGGGTGTGTATTGTAACCCATTGCTGCCTATTTATTAGCTGTATCTTGATCTGACATCTGAAAAATTATGGTATTTAAAGGGCTCATTTTTTTAAACTTTTAGAGATGAGCTGATGACAACGATATGCAAGCTGATTATATGAAGGGCTAAAATAGGTAAGATTAATTGTGGATTGTCAATGATAGAACAGGTTCCCCTAATAGGATAAAGTACCGCCAAGTTCTTTAGTTTTGAAGCTATTTGCTTGTAGTTCCTTAGTAAATAAAAATTGTGGGTGGAAGAAAATAGTGGGGTATCTAATCCCAGTCTTTAGGTTAGTTGTATTCAGGCAAAATGAAGAAACTTTTAGTTTTTGTCTTATTTTTGAATTTAACTTCTTAACAGGAAATAGTGTTTCTTGAGTGGGATGATTATGAATATTATAAACTTAATGGGATTAGCTTGGAAATATTGTGTAACCGCGACTGCTGGCACAAACCTTGGCCTTTTCTTTTTCTTATAACTAGGTCAAACTTTCGTTTATTTATAATATAATATACTGGGGTTATGAGCTTTGAGTTAGTGTGCTTATTAGCTTGGAAGCTTGTTGTTTATTAAAAATATTTTTGTGCCTCATAGATCGCATATATACTACCATGTAAATATTTAAGAATAACTAATCTGGTTAATCAGAACCAAGTTATGTTACAAGAGAAATAGAGTGTTTCATAGGCGGGGTATGAGCCCGATAGCTTATTTAGCTTATCTTGCAAGTAAGTTAGTGGAATTACAGTCTTGCAGGTAACAACTACATGCTTCTTTTTAGCTTTAACTTATTATGGTTGGGGTTTAAGTAGTTATTTGGTGCTTTATATTGGTTTTGGTATTGGGGGAAGGCCTTGTTTAGTTTATAGGCCAAAAGTTCTTAGACTGCCTATAGATTAAAATTCTATTGCTCTAGCCGAGCTCTTTGGCTTAGAGGGAGGGGGTTGGCCCGTGAGTTGGTTTACAATCAACTGCCTATCTCGGCCATCCCAGTTTTATGGGGGGGCTGCTTGTTTAGAGGGTTTGATGGTACTTTAGGGATTATGAAAATTCTAAGAAATAGCACATTGCATGTTTTTATACATATTATTTAGCTTTGCAGGCCAATATGACAAAGTATTATAAATTAGGCCCTTTTAAGGAACAAAAGAATGACAATCTTACATTATTAATTAACTACCCTAATGGTTGCTAAAATGTTTTTAATAGTTTAGGCGGTTTGATACGAGATTTAAACATGGGGATTTATTGTAAGCTTTGAAGGCTTGTAGTTTTTTTAACTTAAAATTTCTTTGATTTTGAACGTCCAGCATAAGATCATGCCCTTGTAAAGTGAAAATTTACTGTGCTTGTGACACTATGGAGGTTTATAGGGGTTGTTATTATGAGGGAGGGGGGGGGGTAAATGTCATTTGTTATATACATATGTATATATATATATATATATTAATTGGTGTAGAGTGATTTGGGGAAGGGGGGTTAGTGGTATGTTCGGTTTTATTAGGTTTTATATATTTAGTTTTTTTAGTATATGTGTATGACTGTTTTCCATACAGTAGGATTAGGTTTCCTAAAAGAAATATGTGTTGCGAGTTTCATTTCATTTAGTGGAATTTAGCCCCTGACCTTTAACGGGGTCTGCGGGGGCTTTGTTTTTAACTGTAGGTTTAGGGGCCTGGATGCATAATTATGCAAGGTCGTTGTTGATGTTATTAGGGTTGTTGATAATTTCGGTTACTATGGTTTATTGATGGCGGGATATTTTACGTGAGAGAACTTTTCAGGGTTTCCACACTTTAAATGTTTCGGCTGGTATGCGATGGGGAATGATTTTGTTTATTATTTCTGAGGTTTGTTTCTTTTTCGCTTTTTTTTGGGCTTATTTTCATAGAAGGTTGGTTCCAAGAGGTGAGTTAGGTTCTGTTTGGCCTCCTGTTGGTATTATAGCATTAAATCCTTTTCATGTTCCTTTATTAAATACTGCTGTTTTATTAGGCTCTGGGGTTACTGTGACTTCGGCTCACCACGGGTTGATGGCTGGGTTGTTTAAGGAATCTTGAGTTAGGTTGTTAATAACGGTGGTTTTGGGGGTTTATTTTACTGTTCTTCAGGGGTTTGAGTATTATGAGGCTTCTTTTGGGATTTATGACGGGGTTTATGGGACTACTTTTTTTGTTGCAACAGGTTTTCATGGTTTGCATGTATTAATTGGAACAATTTTTTTGGGGGTTTGTTTAGTTCGTCATTTATACGGGCAGTTTTCGGATAGTCATCATTTTGGGTTTGAGGCAGCTGCTTGATATTGACATTTTGTTGATGTAGTTTGGTTGTTTTTATTTATTTCTATTTATTGGTGAGGATATTAGGGGTAGGTTGGAAAATGTTTGATTGTTTCGTTTTAATGGGTTATTAGGTCATTTCCATTACGCCGGGGGAACGGGTTACGTTGATAGTGTAAAATAGGAGACGCTAAAGTCTTTAATGGTGATAGGCCTAAGAAATGAAAGTTCATGTGCAGTTTCGGCCTGTAGAGTTGGAGCAGTGTCTTCCTTAGGTTGGGTAATATACTTTAAGAAAAAGGTTTGATTTGCATTCATTTATTAAGGGGAACCCTTTATTGCCTAGTTAGGGCTATTATTTATGATTACGTGAGTTTATAAGGATAATAGAGCTTAGAGATGCTTACATTTTTTAATATATTTTTAGTTATCAGGGCTTTGTTGGGAGTCTTGGGAATAATTATTTTTATGGGTTCTTGAAGGGCCGGGGGGGGTACGGATAAGAGTTCTTCTTATGAGTGTGGGTTTGATAAGGGCTTAATTGTGCGTTCTCCTTTTTCTTTACGGTTTTTTATTTTAACTGTAATTTTTTTAGTTTTTGATGTGGAGATTGTTTTGTTACTTCCTAGTGTTTTTTTGTTTTTAAATTTTTTTAGTTTTATAGGCTTAGTGGGGGTTATTGGGTTTTTGGTTATTTTATATGTTGGGACAGCTTATGAGATAAGGCAGGGGTCATTAAGGTGGGTTTGTAGTGCTCACAGTTAGTGGTATTAGTTGTTTTATTATTTAGTTGGGGGGGGGCGTAGTTAGGAGAAATATAAAGTGGGGCTGCTAACCTTATTTTGGGTAGTTTAATTCTATCCTTCTCTTTTGTTTAGGGGTGTGGTTTGGTAGATTATACTATAAGATTAGGTTTGTGAGCTTAATGGTGTAATTATAAAGATGCAACGATTTCGAGGATTTTTTAGGTTTTTTCTTTTTTGATGTTAATTGGGAGATGGGAGGCGATTTGTAGGGCTCATTGAGTTTGTGTGTGATTGGGCTTAGAAATTAATATAATTGGGTTTATCCCTATTATAGTGTATTCTGGCGGGTTTCGGGAGATTGAATCTGGTATAAAGTATTTTCTTGTTCAAAGGTTAGCGAGGGGTCTTATATTATTTGGTGGACTTGGTCTTTATTGGAAGTGTAGGGGTTTGGAGGTGTATTTGTCTACAGATTATCAAAGGTTATTGATTTGTGTGAGGATATTATTAAAAATGGGAGTGGCTCCGTTTCATTTTTGATTACCTAGGGTTGTGGGGGGTACTGGGTGGGCTAGATGTTTTTTATTATTGACTTGGCAGAAAATTGCCCCTCTCTTTTTTTTTTGTAGGTATTTGAGGTTTTATTTTGGATACTTTGGGTTAGTAGTTATTGCAAGGGCTTTATTTGGGGGAATTGGGGGAATAAATCAAACAAGGCTACGTGGGGTGTTAGTATATTCTTCTGTTGTGCATATAGGGTGGTTGATGTTGAGTTGTAAGTGTGGAATATTTTTTGTTTATCTTTATTACGGGATATATGTTTTAGGAGTATGTTGGATTTTTGCTTTGGTGGGTTTTAATGTTTTGCATGAGGTGGGGGAAAGATATAATTTTTATGGGGGGAATTGGTGGCAGCAACTACTAATAATGATTAGCCTTTTGTCTTTAGGGGGCTTGCCTCCTTTTACTGGTTTTTTTGCTAAGTTATTCGTGATTATTGGGGGAGGAGAGGAGCTTTTGGGGTTGAGGCTTATTTGTATTTTGGGGTCTGTTTTAAGTTTGTATTATTATTTGTCTTTGTTTTTTTCTGTGAGATTTTCGTCTAATAGGGGGGCCCAAGGATCTATAAAATGAGGGGGTATGCGGTGGGTTGAGAAGAGGGCACATTTAATTTGAGTAGTAGTTATTCCTTTTGGGATGATTTTAGGTTTTTGGGTTCAATTAGGTGGGGGATAGGGGTAATTTGGGTAGTATGCGTTGGTTTTTTTCTACTAATCATAAAGATATTGGAAGCCTTTACCTAATTTTTGGTATTTGATGTGGGTTGGTTGGAACTGGCTTGAGAGTTTTAATTCGGAGGGAGTTAGGTCAGCCTGGAAGATTTATAGGGGATGATCATTTGTATAATGTTGTAGTGACTGCACATGCTTTTATTATAATTTTTTTTTTAGTAATGCCTATGATAATTGGGGGGTTTGGGAATTGGTTGGTTCCTTTAATATTAGGGGCGCCTGATATAGCTTTTCCTCGACTGAATAATATAAGATTTTGGTTGTTACCGCCTTCTTTGATTTTGTTATTGTCTTCTGCTGCTGTAGAATATGGGGTTGGAACTGGGTGGACTGTTTATCCGCCACTATCTAATTATGATATTCATTGGGGGGTTGCAGTTGATTTGGCTATTTTTTCTTTACATTTGGCGGGTGTGTCTTCTATTTTGGGAGCAGTGAATTTTATTACTACTGTAATTAATATGCGATGAAGGGGGATGACTCTTGAACGGGTTCCTTTGTTTGTATGATCCGTAAAAATTACGGCTATTTTATTATTACTATCTCTTCCGGTATTAGCGGGGGCGGTTACAATGTTATTGACTGATCGAAATTTTAATACTTCTTTTTTTGATCCGGCTGGGGGAGGGGATCCTATTTTATTTCAGCATCTTTTTTGATTTTTTGGGCATCCTGAGGTTTATATTTTGATTTTACCTGGGTTTGGGATAATTTCCCATGTAGTAGCTTTTTATTCTTGTAAAAAAGAGACATTTGGGAGATTAGGAATGATTTATGCTATATTATCTATTGGGCTTTTAGGGTTTATTGTTTGGGCTCATCATATATTTACTGTTGGAATGGATGTAGACACCCGTGCATATTTTACGGCGGCCACTATAATTATTGCTATTCCTACTGGGATTAAGGTGTTTAGTTGGTTGGCTACTATCAGGGGTTCTAGGGTTGTAGGGGAGGCTCCAATGTTGTGGGCTTTTGGTTTTGTTTTTTTATTTACTGTGGGCGGTTTAACTGGGATTATTTTGTCTAATTCTTCTTTAGATATTATGCTTCATGATACTTATTATGTTGTTGCTCATTTTCATTATGTTTTATCTATGGGGGCTGTTTTTGCTCTTTTTGCTGGGTTTACTCATTGATATCCTTTGTTGACGGGGCTTACCTTGCATCCTCGTTGAACTAAGTCGCACTTTTATATAATGTTTATTGGGGTGAATATGACTTTTTTTCCTCAGCACTTTTTAGGTCTAAGTGGAATGCCTCGGCGGTATTCTGATTACCCAGATGCTTATGTTATATGAAATGTTGTGTCTAGGGCAGGGTCTTTTGTATCTTTTGTTGCTGTCTTGTGATTTATAGTAATTGTGTGAGAGAGTTTGGTGTCTTGTCGGAAGGTTATGAGAAGGGGGCATTTTAGTACTTCTTTGGAATGAAATGATATTTTGCCTTTGGATTTTCATAACTTGCCGGAAAATGGGGCTATTTTTTTATAGGGTTTATGGCTTTTTGAGGTCAATTAGGTTTTCAAGATTCAAGGTCTCCTTTTATAGAGGAGTTAATTTTTTTCCACGATCATGTTATGGTCGTTTTTATTTTGGTGATAAGGTTTGTTGGGTATGTATCTTTATGGCTTATTAATAATAAGTTTACTTCTCGTTTTGTTATGGAAAGACAGGGATTGGAGATTATTTGAACTGTTTTGCCTGCGGTTGTGTTATTGTTTTTAGCTTTACCTTCTCTTCAGTTGTTATATTTGTCAGATGAGATTTGGGAGCCTAATGTAACAGTTAAGGCGGTAGGTCATCAATGATATTGGGTTTATGAGTTTACGGATCATTTTGAGATACGTTTTGAGTCTTATATAATCCCTACTGAGGATTTAGAGTCGGGGGAATATCGATTATTAGAGGTTGATGAGCGTTTGAGGTTGCCTTTAGGGGCAACTATTCGTGTGTTAGTTACTTCTTCAGATGTGCTTCATTCTTGGGCAGTGCCTTCTTTAGGGGTTAAAGTTGATGCTGTACCGGGGCGATTAAATCAGGTTTCTTTTAGAACTAGCCGTCCTGGGGTATTTTATGGGCAGTGCTCTGAGCTTTGTGGTGCAAATCATTCTTTTATGCCTATTGTTGTAGAGGTAATAGACAATGAGGATTTTTGTTTTTGAATTTTCTGTGAGATTACTAGAAGGGCTAATGGGTTTGTTTATTAATTAGCTAAAGTTTAGAATGAGGCTGTAAGCTTTAAACCTTTTATAGATCTTTAGTATGCCACAGCTTTCCCCATTGAGTTGATTATTTTTGTTTGTGTTGTTCTGGAGTACTTTATTTTCTTTTTTATGTTTATTGTGATGAGGTAGTGGTTATGATTTGGAGAAGGAGATTGTTAGGGGGACTGAGGATTGGGAAGGGGGTAATGTATGAAATTGGGGTTAGAGTTGTTATTTATGGGTAAAGTGTATTAAGAATGTTGGTTGATATTTTTTCTTCTTTTGATGATAAGAATTGTGTAATTTTTTCTCTCAGGGGGGTGGTGTGGGTTATAACTTTATGGGTTCTTGTTTTGGTGAGTGGGGCCGTATGGGTAAGAACTTCTCGTTTGATGTTATTGATAGTATTGCTGAGAAAGGTTCTTAGGCCTGACTCTATGCGGTCGTTTGGGGCTGTGTGGGGGGGGTTTGTAAGGCTGCTTGCTTCTATGTTTTTTTGTATTGTTTCTTTAAATTTTGCAGGCCTGATTCCTTATGTTTTTAGTCCTACTAGACATTTAGCAGTTACTTTAGGGTTTTCTTTACCTTTGTGGAGAAGTATGATTATTTCTGGGATGCTGTATAGACCTTTAAAAGTGTTAGCTTCTTTATTGCCTGAAGGGGCTCCTTGGTATTTGGCTAGCTTTTTAGTACTTGTTGAGACATTAAGAATTATAGTTCGTCCTTTGACTTTAGCTATTCGGTTGGCAGCTAATATTGGTTCGGGGCATATTGTATTGGGGCTTGTGGGGGGCTATTTGGCGGGGGCTTTACATAGAATATCTTTTTTTGGTGTTATTTGTTTGTTAGTTGTTAGGTCTTTTTATTTTATATTTGAGATTGTTGTGGCTTTATTGCAGGGGTATATTTTTTTTGTTTTGGCTTCTTTATATTCAGACGATCATCCTTTGTAAGTGGAGGCGGGTTGCCTTTGGAGCTTGAATAAGCAATAGTTTTGTAAACTGAAGATATAAAAAATTATCTTAGGCTAGGCGCGCGTTATAGTTAATGAATTTATAATTAAGGCTAAAAATAAATAATAAGTCTTGTAAAAACATGTGTATATACTCTTTCGGATTTTAGCCTTTTTTCTAAACAGGAAAAGGGAGGGGGTCTCTTCTTTCTAAAAAATATTTTGGCGGCAAAATTGTTGGTAAAAGGTTGAGGGCCAGAATTTGAAAAATTTGAGATGGGGCATGTTGCAAAAGCTTGTTTTTAAAGTGTAAGGGGTTTTCCTGGTAGGGCAAATTTTGTGATTTTTACTGTAATTTTTTGAGACTTTGGGGGGTTGGGGGAAAAGGCGGGGAGCTTTGGGTTAGTACATTTCTAAATGTTGGGGATGGGCGTTTTTGTGATTTAGGGTGTCTAGGGTTGTTTATGTTATTAAATGTAGGGGGGTTACTTGGCGGGGGCTTTACATAGAATATCTTTTTGGTGTTATTTGTTTGTTAGTTGTTAGGTCTTTTTATTTTATATTTGAGGTTGTTGTAGCTTTATTTTGCAGGGGTATATTTTTTGTTTTGGCTTCTTTATACTCAGACAATCATCCTTTGTAAGTGGAGGCGGGTTGCTTTTGGAGTTTGAATAAGCAATAGTTTTGTAAATTGAAGATATAAAAATTGTCTTAGGTTAGGCGCGTGTTATAGCTAATGAATTTATAATTAAGGCTAAAAATAAATAATAAATCTTGTAAAAACATGTGTGTGTATACTCTTTCGGATTTTAGCCTTTTTTTTCTAAACAGGAAAAAAGGGTTTTTTTCTTTTTTTCTTAAAAATATTTTGGCGGCAAAATTGTCGGTAAAAGGTCGAGGGTCAGAATTTGAAAAATTTGAGATGGGGTATGTTGCAAAAGCTTGTTTTTAAAGTGTAAGGGGTTTTCCTGGTAGGGCAAATTTTGTGATTTTTACTGCAATTCTTTGAGACTTGGGGGAATTGGGGGAGAAGGCGGGGAGCTTTGGGTTAGTACATTTCTAAATATTGGGGATGGGTGCTTTTGTGATTTAGGGTGTCTAGGGTTGTTTATGTTATTAAATGTAGGGGGGTAATATGCGGGCTTTAATTTATGCTGGTTGGGTTTTAATAGGGTAGCTATGGCTGGTTAAGTATATATATGTATAGGGGCCCTATAAGATAGATATGTGATAGTATATATAGTACAATATCTGTTATCCTAGATTAATATAATAAAATATTTCTTTGTTTTCTCTTTATAAAGGGTGGTGGCGGTGGTGGTGTTGTTTTAGGGCTATATAGCTTAGTCCATTAAAAGTTGCTATTTAGTGGGTTGCTTGTTGGAGGGAGGAAAGTGGGGTTAGTTTTAGCCTGTGTTGGTTAGGATTTAATAGGGGGCACATAATAGGCTAAGTATATATATGTATAGGAGGCCCTCCCATAAGATAGATATGTGATAGTATATATAGTACAATATCTGTTATCCTAGGTTAATATAATAAAATATTTCTTTGTTTTGTCCTTGTTAAAGGGCGGCGGTGTTGTTTTAGGTTATATAATTTGGGCTATTAAAAGTTGCTATTTAGTGGGCTGTTTGTTGAGGGGGGGAAAAGTAGGACTAGTTTTAGCCTGTATTGGTTAGGGTTTAATGGGGGGGGGTACATAGTAGGCTAAGTATGTGTATGGGGGCTTTCTTATACAATAGATATGTACTAGCATATGGTACAATACCTGTTATTTTAGGTTAATGTAATAAAATATCTGTTTTCTCTTTAATAAGGGTGCTGTTATTGCTGTTGGTTTTGGGTTATATAATTTGGGTTATTAAAAGCTAGTATTTAGTGGGTTGTTGGGAAGAAGGGTTAGTTTTAGTTTGTATTGATTGGTTTTAATGTGGATTATGTAGA